ATTAGGCCAAAGAAAAAATTTGCATTTTAGGACTTGATCTCTATATTGACCACAATATTCTCCCTTGCTCTCATTGCTAAATATTAGATTTCTATCCACACTATACCCAGCCCAGTTTTTAAATAGAAACAATTTCGAATTCTCAATTCTCTACGACGTCTAGACGATAAAAAATTTTCAGGAATAAGGAAATCATAATGATTGATGTAGAGATTCCCCGTTTGTCTTCGATAACGGCATTTAATTATCTTCTTCAAATAATACAAATCATTCGAGTCATCGGAATAATATGGTTTCTCTTGGTATCTTTCATTAGTTTGCCGCTTACTCCTATGAAGTAATTAACTAGCTATGATTTGATACATAATAAACTGGCTATTATTTGTTACAGACAGACGAAGGGGTTCGACACACATCAGCCCCCGCTTACTCCAGATTTTAATACCCTCGCTCTGCGGTCGCGTTAGTTCCTTCACATTGATTTTTTTCCTTTCAATAGCGTATGAAAAAAGTCCAGTGGATCTTTCAGCTTAAACAGCGTATTATATGCGAACATAGTTCTTAGCCCTACGTATTCCTCGAGAACAGTTGGGTGCCTTTGAAAAAAGAACAACTCTTGCAGGATCTCTTTCCTTTTCAAGTTCTCTCGGCCTATCTTGTACCTGTACTTATCAGCAAATTTTTTGGGGGTTGGTACATCATTTAAACTTTCTCTAAGAAATTTTCGAGTATATTTATCGTATTCGGTTTCCTTTATACAATTTCTTGACCTACGCATGAAGGAAAAAAACGTAGCGTCCCCCGCTAGTGGTTTTTCCTTTTTCGTTTTTTCTTCCTCTTTCTTTCTCTTTTTAAGATTTTTATATTTCGTTTTTCTATAAGATCCCCTTTTGTTTCTATAAAAAGGAAAAGTCAACAAAAGCAATTTGCTTGGTATAAACCACGACTTAGGTTTATATGCATTAAAAAATAGTACCAATTGTGGGAAGAACCAAGGTTCCAGATTCGATATAGGAGTATCTTCATTCATTTCCATCCAATCCCACCAAAAGTTGTGTTTTGCTTTGTGTGAATTTAAAACCATCGGTTTCGATTTAGATTCCGAAAACGCAATATAATTGAGGTTTTGATCTTGACAAATCTTAGGATAAAAAAAACTTTTTCTATCAATTAATTGATAATTATTAGTTCCGGTCTTAGCATTTTTATTATTGTTGAAATTGTTGAAATCGTCCTTGATCCAGGCCTCAAGATCGGTTTTTTTTGAACAGATAAATCCAAAATGCCCAAATCGCGATATTTGCTATCCGCGCTTGGTTTTATATAGTCCGTCTCTCTGTGAAACTCGAATATTCGATACTCTTCTATATCGATAGGAATATCTCCGTTGATCCAGGCCTGAATATAGAGTTCCTTTTAAAAAGATAAATTGATAATCTCCCAATCGAAATATCTTCTGTCCGTACTTCTTTTATACGGAGTTTCTTTCATATCCATAATCTTAGTTTTTCCTAGAGTATAATCGGGGACAACCTCTTCTAGTAAATCATAGATAGGTACCAAAAATACTCCGTCTAGTATATCAAAAAAAACGTAATGAAAAAAAAGTTTTAGATTCTTATTTGTTTCGAATGGTGATCCATAAATAAAATATATGGGTCCCTCTTATTTTCATAATAAATAGATCGATAAGATAAAAGATTATATCTATAGTCGTTTTTTTGAAAATTATCTTCTTGATTTGATAATAAATATACTTCGTAATCATTTTGTTTTTAATAATGAATTAGTTGGTCTTTTTCATATGAATCTGCTTTGGTCAAATCTTTATTTTGAATTGTACGACATTGATTTCGCCATTTTTGTACTCTTAATCTAGACCCCTCACTCTTAGATAAATCGTATTGATAATGACCTCTTAACCAGTTTTTCCATTGATTTAGTCCAGAATTCCTAAGTTTCTTATGTCTTAATTCAGAATGAATTATTCCTTGTGTTCCAAAATAATCTTTTATTGAAGTCTTAAGAAAAAAAGATGTTCCGTGATATTGAAGATAGATACTAGATATTAATTTAGATAAATTAAGAACTTGGGTTTATGATAATTTGTAAAACACATATGCTTGTGACAAAGAGGATAAGTCACAAAAATTCTGCTTTATTCAAAAGATTATAAAGTGATTTTTTGATAGTCGAAATAAAGTCTTTTTTTTTTATTTCTTTTTTTCTTGGAAATGGAAATCAATTTATCCAAAATTTTGATTATTGATTCAAGAACAATTACCTTTTCCATTACCTTTTGTTCTATCCTTTTTATGACAATAAGAAAGAAAGGTAGAAGGACTTTTATGTATATTTTTTGAGTGAAAAATCTTATAAAAAGATATAATTTACGGATTAATATTAATTGAATATATCTTCCTTTTAATATTTGCCAAATCTTTTTTAGTGATTCGAATCTTTTAGGATTCGAACTTGTTTTATTATTTTTATTCTAAAT